AACTCTCCCAACTCTACCGACCACTTCACCAATCGTCCCGAGGTCTCAGGTTTTTGCAGAACCTGCCTCAGGGGCTGGCTGGTCGGTCAATACCACGATCGTATCGTGTGCGCTTGAATGTAGGGCCTTAGCCTCCTGGCTGATGTTACTAGGGCAAAAGCTATCTTTTAAATCTTTAAGGTTCAAGGGTCGGTGGGACTTCATTACATCCACCCTACTTTTACTTGCATTGGGTTCAAAAACTCTTTGCGACCTCATCACTTTCATCCCCAGAATATACTTTGAGTCTCCTAAATCAAACATATCAAACTGGGTTTTCAAATTTTTCTTAAGTTAAGTTAAGCTCATTTATCGAAGCTAAATCATTACTAGATAAAGAAATGTCATCCACATAAAAAGAAAAGAAGGGAAGGACAATACCTGAAGTCGACCTCCTTATAAAGAATGATCCTTTTTCCTTCTTAATTCTTTGAAAACCGGCTCATTCCTCTACTCCTATTTCGGCTCTTATACATGCTGCTGTCACAACCTCCAGTTCCCTCCTTTTCCTTCTTTAGCTTGTCGGAGTCCGTAAGGTTAATCGCTTTCTTGAGCTTGCATACCAAGTTAGGATTCCTATGATAAGAGAAGCCTGGAATTGGAGGAGGCTGCATAACAACTGATTCTTAATCCTATCCTCCCTTCCCTTATGTTGTTGAAAGGCATTCTTCACGTCCAATTCAAATTGAAAGAAGGCCTTTTGATTGCAGCCAAGACAAGAATGACACGAAAGGTGTTTAGCAACCTGGAGAAAAAGTTTTCCCTATCTCGTGAAGGGGTTCGACTCAATATTCTTGAAGGAATCCTTTAGCTACTAATATAGCTTTGTATCTATCTACCGAGCCATCCGCTTTATGCTTGATCTTGTAAATCCACTTGCCGCCAATGGCTTCTTTCCCTGCAGGCAATGAGAAAAAGTATTCTTCTTTTTTGGCATTGATTTCTTCCTGTATAGCATCTCTCCAGAAATTGATGTTTTCGCCAGATTCTGGGAAGTCCTCTCTTCTTCCCAGTGAAAGCTAAAGTCCCTGGTACAGCAATTCCGTTTCTTTTGCCTGCGAATGAATCGGCTTTCAGAGGAGAGCGCCCCTTCCTTTTCTTGTCTTCCTGACCAGAGCAGACCAAAGAAGTGAGGTGACCAGCTGACCTGTTTGTATGCCCTCATCCTCATTTGCAGACCTTTTTCCTGGACGGCCCCGCCGAACATATGGTAGCCCGAACCCCCCAGTTAGAGAGAATACTTGTGCTGCTCTGGTTTGGGTAAGGCAGAAGTTTATTTTCCAAGCCTGTTCGGACATGCCTGAACGCGGAGGGAGAGGATTTCCCTCGGCGGAATCAAAGGACAATGCGAAGCCTATATCTGAGTAGATGCAAGAAATTCCGCGAAAGGAAAGAAAAGAAGAAAGTCCCTAGTGGAATTAGAAATATTGCATTCCCAACTGGCTTTGACTTCCTTTAAAGAGCTGCTTACACCGCCTCTCCTAAGGGTATAACTTTCCTATTCGATCGGCTGGCCCTTCCTCTCGCATTTGTTAAGCACAAGGGGACTAAGACGAGACATACTAACCTCATTATATGAAAGGGGTATAGTTAGACTTCTAGATAGAGGAAATAATCTCTGGGGATATCCTATAAGAATACTGATAAGAATACTGGAAATAAGCAGGAGGAATCTTAGGGTGAAGGACTAAAAATGCATATCTTGGCTTGCTAGAACTTGCCTGACTTGCTAACTTAGAGACTAGCCTTTTAGCGCTTGACCTTCTTGCTTAAGGGACAGGGACAAGTCGGGATGGCGAGGAACTAATAATGGAAGGTATTATCACTGGAGGGGAACTCCCAGCGAGAAAGAATCCAACTGGCTTGGCTGGAAAACTGGTATATTTAAGTGCTTAACTCTCGGGAGATCGTTGGCTCAGTATTGTACTTATTCTTCTTTAGGCCCTAAGACCCTTTCTTTTATTCTTCATAGCAGTTAAAAAGTATATATCTATTCTCCGTACCAGTATATCTATGGACCTTAGCAGAAGCGAGATAACTGCCATTGGCGGGCCTGGTAAATCATTTTGTCTTAGCAAGAGAAGAGGTCAAAGCACTGGCTTACAGGAAACTCGTACTAGAGATATTCTAACCGCCGGGGCACTCCACTAGAGAAATGACCCACACTGGTAAGTAAAGTGGCAGAGAGTCGACGGATTACTGACCGTAAAGTACAGGAAAGGAAACTCAATAGCTCTTTCAAAGGACTCAAAAAAGGCAACTTCTACGGGCCTGTCATCGAGAGCAAATGGCCTGACACGACATGAAAAGCGCTTAGCACTCACCACTTTAGGGTAATCCCTGGTATTCCCTATCTCTATATAGGGCGAATCTCTCCCTCAGGTATGTAAGAGTTTAAGGCTTTGAACTGTAGGGGAAACAAACAAATGGTTATGGGCCTACAACTCAATCTCCAGGGAACGAAACTGGCCTTAGGCCTGAAATTGGATCTAAAAGATTCGCACAAGAGCTAGATGCCATTAGTACTGCAACCCCTATCACTCTTTCTCGATCCAAGGAAGAAGGAAGAGAAATAGATGCCCTTATCCCTGAAACTAGCTCGCTGGCTGTAATGGACTCCTCCTCACTCTTTTGCTCAATGGCTGTAAAAGACTCTTGGATTGCCATTGGCCTAATTGCCCTAAAATGCTCGCTTTCTCTCTCACTTGTTTGCAAGCTTGCAACTGCTGTTACGGACACTGAAACTAACTCGGCTGTCCCGCCATCGAGAAGGGATATTCCAAAAGGAGAAGAAATGACTCGCGAATAAAGCGAAAGCTAAAGATAGGGGGATTAATTAGATTCACAATAGCTTCACTAGCTTACACGGACTCAGGAATTCAAAAGGCAGAAAGAAGCACTTCTATTCTACTATCCAGGGACTGGTCGGCTCTAATCCTAAACCCCTGTGTAATTCCTGCCTGCCCTCGAACATATTCTATAGGGGCCATATTCTAATATTTCTCATTAAAAAAAGAAGGGAAATCCTTCTATCTATTAGCATTATACCCCTAGTACTGGTAGTAGTCCTACAAAGCCCTATTAGAGTAGCCCTATTCAAGCCCTATAATATATACTATTTTATTTAATATATAACCCTACTAGCACTATTACAGATATATCCATCCCTACTAGTAAATTCTATTGCTATCCCCACCAGGGAAAGATAAAAAAGCCAAAAAGTTGCAGTTTTGTTACATCCAGGGGATAAGGTGTGGATATTGCAGTGGTTATTGATAAGTGCTTACATGTCGTTGAAACCTGTAGCAGCAGTCTTTCAAGCGGGGATAGCTGGTTATAGGTTAGCAGGATCAGGATCAATCTTCCTATCTATTATCTAATAGATAATTAGTTTCTTTCTCACTGAATAGGGTTGAATATGTATATACTATATACTAACTCGCTATGTAATACTAAAAAAAATAATACTAAGCAATATAAAAAGGTAAAAAGCAGTATCTTTTTATTCCCTTTTCATATCACATATTTCTAGGGTATATTCCCTACTAGAATATGCTTATGTAGGAGCCTCCTTTAGGCAAGTACAAGCTAGAAAACAGGTAAGCAAGTGAGTTTGAAAGTGCTTTTATCTGCGCATATTCCCAGCCCATTTATAGATCAGGTTTTCCTATTGCTGGGGAGGAAGCTAAGCTACTAAAAAAAGGAGAATCTCTTCCTATTGGAGTTTATTTCCTTGAGGTTGTAGTTGCAGTGTAAGTTTGAGTCTTGCTTGATCCGTAGGTCTCCGGTCGTAGGTCTCTCGTCATCGGTAAGCTATGGTTGAGGAGTAGGCATCGGCAACAGAAGCAGATGTATAAGCTGGGGTGGAACGGTTTTTCGACCCTTATCTTATAGTCGAGAAAGAGTAACTGAACCAAGTATGCATTCGGAAGCAGAATCGGTAATTACCTATTGTTCATTCTTATTATAGCTTTCCTGCCTTTGCAGCTGTGCCTGCCGCTGTTGCTTGAGCCGATTGTGCGGATCCTGTTCCGATTCCATATGGCGGTGGGCTTTCTAGCGGACTGACTTACTTTTTCGGAGAACGATGAGGGAATACGACAGCGATGAGAGTGATAGAGGTCCAGTGGTGGGGATACGCCAGTTCTTCAACCAAGGCCAGTGCATCAATATGAACTGAAATAAGTTTATAAACCTTCACTTCATCAATCGAAGAGTAGAAGAATAACCATCGATCGTAGAGGTTCGGGAATGACATGACCCATTCATGCGAAGGGGGAATGATAGAAGGAAAAAAGGTCTACAATTGAGTCTGGTTCCTACTGGATAGCCGAAAGGGAGGGCTTGCTGTCAAGAGAGTCGTTTCCTAGCTTAAAGGGAAGACAACCATTGAAGACCATATGGACCATGGACCCGATAATCAGAGTGGCTAGTATGACCATCCATCGCAGTAACCAAACCATAGGCCATAGACGAATGGGAATAGGTACGAGACCGAACATTATGCGATGAGCTAAAGGAATCAAAACGAATGATACACTACTCTGTTACTGGTCCAGACATACAGCCTTCCTTACGGGGAGAGCTATAAAGAGAAGACCGTTTCGTGCTTCTGTTGTGCCGGGGTTGCAGGTTCCTGCTGTGGCGGTGACTATTATGCCTTCGATTGCTTGCTATTCCTAGTCCTCTTCCTGCTCCTTGAATATTCAGATTAGATCAAGCCTTCCGCCGATGGCTACTTCAGTAGACCGAGAAAAAATAGGTTATGAAATAGCTTGTTCCAGTTAGTTCATACTACCTACTCCTACTACCGAAAACCAATACACCTGCTCTCGCTTACTTGCCTGCTGGCTTGCTTAATGGCTTTCCTTATTTAGCTTTCTTTCCTATTGCTTGTCTTCCTGGTCAAGACAGTTTTCAAGAGTGACTCTTGTCTTGCGGGGACAGAAGTAGAGGGAGGGGACCGAGGTGGCTAGCTTTCCTGCTTCTGTGCTTGATATTAAGAATATAGCATACCAACGATTCACTTACTTACTGGAATGATGGAAAAAAAATGAGATCGACTAATGAATATGGTTATTGATCCTATTTAGCCCAAAATGAAAAGTATTGATGCTGGCGGCTAACGGAACAGGACGTCGTCGATTCCGCACCTTCTAATTGAAATACTGCTTCCTTTAGGAGCGGAAATGCCGACATCTACTATTCCATCAAAGAGCCTAGTCGTCGTAAGCCCTTCTGCGGATTCCCTTCCTTGCTTCAGGAGGTTATCTTATAGTATAAGAAGAGGGATCAAGACCGGTAATTCCATCAAAGCACCTTCGACCTGAAAGCCCTTTTCTCTTACGAAAGAGGGCATTCGTGAACAATAGGTGCCAGGTTGCGCTATGATATTGATCCAGGCTTTCCGTCGACGTGAGGCACTCTTTCTCTTATTTATATAGGCTATATTGCAGACGATTGGGGGCATCTAGCTCTAAAGCGGTAGAAAAAAGAGAATATTCTTCTTCACTTGCGACAAAAGGGACAGGGCATTCTCAAACAGTCAGAGCGCAGCCTAAAGGAAAGCAATTACCATGTGTGACATCAATCCCATTCGTGGATATTTGAACTATGTATTCTGAGCCCTATGAAAGATGATTCTCGAAGAAGAGTGCTTCAAGATCTTGAACTAGGAACCTCTGTTTCTGATTCACGTGCAAACTTTGTCCAATCCAATCCTCGCATTCAAACTCCTCCTAAAGCAGCACCAAGACAGACAGCAGCAATTGGAAGAGAAAAAGAGTTGAGGAGGGGAAATTCATCGAGTTGGAATTTTCGTTCGTATATTATATCGCTGAACCCTGCTTGTGATCAGAGTGAACGGCCAGAGTTGTGACACCGCTAAACACCCAGCGCGAGGCCGAGCGACCCCTCGGTTAACGAGGCCACTAGATCTCTGATGCCAAGGAGGACAAGAAGGCAGCGATTGATCCCGAGAGGCAGGTGGTAGATGGGTGACCTTGCATGTCAACGGATCGAGGGAACACCCGGGTTGGGAACCGGCCCTCACGCTATGTCGAAAGCGACGATGGCTCCATACTACTGCCGGTGGTGAATCAGAGCGGAGAACTGCCATCGTCCATGACGAAAATGTCGTGCACAGGTTCAATAGATCGTGGTAGGGGGGAAGAACCAGCTGTTGCAGGGGAACCAGAAAGCCATGTCTTAATGCTGGACGTTCGCTCGGTGATTTACCCCTCGCTTCACTCCCGAAGGGGAAGCCCCATCTATGCTAGTGAGGTATAGGTAAATGAAGATGTTCCGTAAATGTAGAACCAGCCGAGAAGACCAGGAAAAGGAGAAGGATCGAGAATGCCTAACGAGCTTTTGTCTGCAGTCGAACCCTTTTTACATTATTTTCATTCCACTGCCCCAATGGAATCCAATGTAGCGTCGACGAGTGACGCTGCTAGTCTACATCAACTCGGGGAACCGTCCACTAATGAAAGCACTCTCATCCCACATCAAAATACAACAGACCGGGACCGGTCTAACCTATCATTATTATCTTCTTGGGGGGGTCCAGACCCGATGTCCCTCAATGTTTCCTCTTCAACATTGAGGAATTATGGGGACTCTGTCTATCAACAAATAATAAGACCTCCGAAAGGGGGCGAGTTCGCTTCTGGCCAAAATGCCGGTGGGATGGGAGCTTCTAAGAATGGCGATTTGGGGAACATGGCGAGCCTAAGCGAAGCCGTAACTTCTTCTTCGACGGGGATGGGGGATATGATTATTGTTCGGGCTCCTAGTCCCGGCGGTCCGGTGGAAATCTTGGATCTCCCCGAGACTCCGCCTCAGGCTAATCAAGAAGACGACGGCACTTTTTCTGGCTATGGGAATCAGGGAGAGGACCAGCTTCTCGTTGAGAAGATACGAGGGCGATTCGCAATTTATGAAGATCCCTGGAGGGATGTGCCGGTTGAAGACATCGAAGCCTTAATCTCCTTGAAACGAGAGATTATAGGCCGGATGTCCCAATTGGATCCGCATCCCTTCTGGGTGAACCAACAAAATCAGATCATCGGCGAGTCGATACTCACTCCGAAAGGAGCAGAGTATAGACTCGACACCCTCCAATCCAAGAGGGACCTATTATTTAGCGAACACCCCACGACCTCCCGATTTTTTCAGGATATGGCAAGAATAAAAACTAAATTCCTTGAGACGGGGTCATTCTAATTTTTTTGGTCGATTAATAATGCCAAAAGAGGAAGGAGTCTTTTTCTGTCTGGAGGGTTTTTTTGAAAAAAAATAATGCCTCAACTGGATAAATTCACATATTTTACACAATTCTTCTGGTCATGCCTTATCCTCTTTACTTTTTATATTCCTATATGCAATGATGGAGATGGAGTACTTGGAATCAGCAGAATTCTCAAACTACGGAACCAACTGCTTTCGCACCGAGGGAACAAG